TCCAAAAAAGGTTAGAATCACTGAAAAAGTTGCGTTTGTTAAAAATTCATACCAATCCACTAAATTTTTTTCATTTTTATGTAAAAGGTCTATAAACGGAATTAACAATTTGGATAATATATCCCAATCTATTCCGTTTTGGCTGAAAGAAATTCCTATGGCCCCAACGAATAAAGTAAAGAGGACTAAAATAAACATAGAAAATTGCATAGTATTGTCCGATTCATGAGGATATAAACAAGTCGTTTTTTTAGTACCAAAATGGGTAATATCAAAAAAAAGACGTGTTATGTTTTTAACATTTTGATTAATTCGATGTGGATATGTCTTCCGGATAAAAAAAGAAGTCATTTCATTATTATTCATTCTTAATCGAACTACTAAACCATTTTGATTTTGTAATTTATGTTTTACTTCTTTTTTCCCCCATAAAGATATTGAATAGAATGAACGATTTTTTTTTCCATTGAAATTTAGAAAATGAACGTTTAAATATCCTTCAAAAACAAGTAAATAGATCCGAAACATATAAAATGCGGTTAATCCTGCTGTGGAACACGCTATTATTGCGAAAATTGGTGAATACAACCAACTATCATTAAGAATCTCATCCTTAGACCAAAAACAGGCAAAAGGTGGAATACCACAAAGAGAAAGTGTACCCACTAAAAAAGCAGTTTTTGTAATTGGTACGTGTTTTGTTAAACCACCCATAAGAACCATATTTTGACTTTTAGTTGGAGAATATCCGACAACAACTTCCATTGAATGAATAATGGATCCAGATCCTAAAAACAACAATGCTTTTGAATAAGCGTGAGTAATCAAATGAAATAAAGCGGCTCGATAGGATCCCATACCTAAAGCTAACATCATATAACCCAATTGAGACATTGTTGAATAGGCCAAATTTTTCTTAATATCTTTTTGAGCAATAGCTAAAGTAGCTCCTAATACTACTGTTATTATACCTATAAAAGCTATTCCATTCATTATTGCGGGTAGAACTATGAAAAGAGGAAGAAGCCGAGCTACAAGAAAAATTCCCGCCGCTACCATAGTAGCCGCATGTATAAGGGCGGAAATAGGAGTAGGTCCTTCCATAGCATCAGGTAGCCACACATGAAGAGGAAATTGGGCGGATTTAGCGACTGAGCCGCAAAATAGCAAGAGGGCAAACAAAGTAACAAAAAAAACATTAATCTCATTTTTATAAATCAAGTTATTTATTATTTGAAACAAATCTCTAAATTCCAAACTACCGGTTATCCAATAAAGACCTAAAATTCCCAATAATAAACAAAAATCCCCTACACGATTAGTTACAAATGCTTTTTGACAAGCATTTGCCGCTATAGGACGTGTGAACCAAAAGCCTATTAATAAATAAGAACACATTCCAACCAATTCCCAAAAAACATAAATTTGTATCAAATTCGAACTAGTAACTAATCCCAGCATTGAAATATTAAAAAGAATCATATAAGCAAAAAATCGCAAATATCCTTGATCATGAGACATATAATTATCACTATAAATAAGAACCAGAATGCCAACTGTAGTAATTAATATTGACATAATAGACGTAAGTGAATCGATGAAGTACCCAAACTCTAAAGAAAGATCATTATTTATGGTCCAAGACCATACATATTGATAAATAGAACTATTATTGAGTTGATCAATAGACCGATCAACCGAAAAAATCATAACTAGAATTAACAAGAAAATACTAGGAAAAGCCCACACACGACGCAGATTTTTTGTTGCCGTCGGAAAAAGTAGAAGTCCCACTCCTATTAACATAGGGACTGGAAATGGAATAAAAGGTATAATCCATGAACATTGATATGTATATTCCATACAATAAACAAAAAAATTCGGATTCTAATGAATTTTGTTTCTTATTCGTTGATTTTTATCTCTTTTGTAAAGAAGTGGTTCGGTTAATAAAAAAAAATAAACATAGAATTTAAATAGAATGATCTATTATTAATTATTTTGAATCTTTGTAAAATATTTGGAATATTACAAAGTATAAACTCAAAATGGAGCGATAACTAAATTCCTAGTGAAAAATAATTTTTTTTAATTCGAATTTTATGGATAGAGTTGAGATAAAATAATTAATTACACCAAAACTAAGAACATTTTTTTTGTTTTGATATGAATGATGAATTAAAAAAGAAATGCATATGACTCAATAATCATTTTTTCTTTTTTAACAAATTTCGTTTAGTATTTTTAAGCATTTTCTATTACAATAAAAAATATCGATGTTTGGAAAAATTTTTGAAAAAGGGTTATAATATTCAAAGTTTTTATTTTATTTTAATAGGAAACATAAAATGGGAATTAAGATAGATAAGCTATATTATATGGCTAATTAAAGAGAAATTCCTTTTCATTTACGAAAAAAATGTCTTTCACATAGAACTATATAACAATGAAAAACTATACAAATTATATGGCAGTTCCAAAAAAACGTACTTCTATATCAAAAAAACTTATTCGGAACACTTTATGGAAAAAGAAAGGATATTGGACAACATTGAAAGCTTTTTCGTTAGCGCAATCTATTTTTACGGGGAATTCAAAAAGCTTTTTTTGTAACAAATACAAACGTTAAAATAATTCGAATTAAAAAGATTCAATGAATATTCTAAAAATACTAATATAAATATAATATCTAATATAGTATTAATTTAAATATTTAAGTATAGTATTAATTTACCATATTTACATTATATATATATTCTAATTATATATATTCTAATAAAATTCTAATTATATATATATATTTTTCTAATAAAAAAGAAAAAAATCCTTTAAATTTCGTCTTCCATTTTATATATATATATTTATATATATATAGAAGTGCGCTTTTTTTCTTTTCTTTTTTATTTTCAGTAAAAAATAAAAAAATAAAAAGACATTTCTTTATATTCAGAAAATGAAATNAAAAAAAAAAAAGAGTCATTTAACATAAACAGAATAATTGGATTATAATTTTTGATTTATAATATAATTTTTTTTTACATTTATAAGATTTCAGAATAAAAAAATAAATTTATAATAAGAATATTGAATAATAAGAAAAGTATTAAAATATATATTTCTAATCGATTTTCTAATAAAATTTTTTAAATTCTTTAATTGATTCTTTGAATCTCGACAATTGACTAAAAATTAATTATTATGATTTTGAGTAAGCCGCTATGGTGAAATTGGTAGACACGCTGCTCTTAGGAAGCAGTGCTAGAGCATCTCGGTTCGAGTCCGAGTAGCGGCATGACATCTTATCTTTTTTAAAAATAGGTCCTATAATGAACTCAATTCTTATTTCTATTCCTAATATTTAGATTTTCTCATTATATATGATGGTATTTTCAACTTTAGAGCATATATTAACTCATATATCGTTTTCGGTCGTATCCATTTTAATTTCAATTCATTTGATCACTTTATTATTAGTCAATGAAATCATAGGATTATATGATTCGTACAAAAAAGGCATGATAATAACCTTTTTTTGTATAACAGGATTGTTAGTTACTCGTTGGGCTTTTTCGGGCCATTTACCGTTTAGTGATTTATATGAGTCATTAATATTTCTTTCATGGACTTTTTCCATTTTTTATATGGTTCTTTGCTTCAAAAAACAAAAAAACTACTATTTAAATACAATAATTGCACCAAGTGTTATTTTTACCCAAGTCTTTGCTACTTCGGGTCTTTTAAGAAAAATGAACGAATCCATAATATTAGTCCCTGCTTTACAGTCCTATTGGTTAATGATGCACGTAAGTATGATGATATTGGGTTATGCAACTCTTTTATGTGGATCATTATTAGCAGTGGCTATTTTAGTCATTACATTCCAAGAACTCCTTGGTAAAAGCAAGAATTTATTTTTTTTAATAAATGAATCATTTTCTTTTGCCGAAATTAAATACATGAATATAAGTGAAAAAAATAATGTTTTACAAAAAACTTCTTTTTCGTTTTATAGAAATTATTATAGATCTCAATTTCTTCAACAATTGGATCGTTGGGGTTACCGTACTATTAGTCTAGGTTTTATCTTTTTAACGATAGGTATTATTTCCGGAGCAGTATGGGCTAATGAGGCATGGGGATCGTATTGGAATTGGGATCCAAAGGAAACTTGGGCTTTTATTACTTGGACTATATTCGCGATTTATTTACATACTAGAAAAAATAAAAAATTAGAATATATAAACTGTTCAATAGTGGCTTCTATGGGTTTTTTTATAATTTGGATATGTTATTTAGGGATAAATCTTTTAGGAATAGGACTACATAGTTATGGTTCATTTATATCTAATTGAATTAAAGTGAAGAAACAACTTTACAAATATAAATACAGAAAATAAATACAGAAAACAAAAAAAATATAAGAAATATATATAATAACTAACAAAGAAAAATTACAATAAATGATAGAGAACCCTTTAAATCAAGTAATGCGGTATTGATTCAAGGGGTTCTCACAAATAACAAACATATTCCATTTTAATTCAAATTCATTTTTTTAATAGAGAAATTAATACATAATTAATACAATACAAATATATATCTATATATATTTGTATTGTACATAAGATTTCTTTCTTTTCTTCTTTTTAGAATTGTTTCATTTATTTGTGAAAACTATCTATAAAAAATGAAATAGAATAGCTTCAACCTTGTCAGTCGAAAATGAAAAAATAAAATCTGGATAAATACCAATACTTATAACGGGTATAAGGATAGAAATTGAAATAAATAATTCTCGTGGCCCCGAATCAAAAAAAAAAGAATTTGGTGTATTAAAAATCTTGTATCCATAGAACATTTGACGTAATATAGATAATGAATAAATAGGAGTTAATATCATTCCAATTGCTGTTACAAAAGTGATTAGTATTTTTGTGATTAAAAGAAATTTTTGGCTGGTAATTATTCCTAATAAGACTATCAATTCTGCAACAAAACCACTCATGCCCGGCAATGCAAGAGAAGCCATCGATAAGATAGTGAAAATTGTGAATATTTTTGGCATTGGGATAGCCATTCCACCCATTTCGTCGAGATAAAGAAGACGTAGTCTATCATAACTAGTTCCCGCTAAGAAAAAAAGTGCAGCGCCAATAAATCCATGAGAGATTATTTGTAAAATAGCCCCGTTGAGACCTGTATCGCTTATAGAGCCAATTCCTAAAATTAAGAAACCCATATGAGATACCGAAGAATAAGCTATTCTTTTTTTTAAATTACGTTGACCAAGAGATGTTGAAGCTGCATAGATTATTTGAATTGAACCTAATAGCATTAACCAGGGACAAAATATAGAATGAGCGTGAGATAATAATTCCATATTGATTCGAACCAACCCATATGCTCCCATTTTTAATAATATTCCGGCTAAAAGCATACAAGTACTATAATGTGCCTCTCCGTGGGTGTCAGGTAACCACGTATGTAAAGGTATAATAGGTGATTTGACAGCAAAAGCAATAAGAAATCCCATATAGAATATTATTTCTAGCGATATGGGATATGATTGATTAGTTAATAATTCAAAATTTAATGTTGGTTCATTCGAACTATATAAACCCATACCCAGAATTCCCAGTAATAAAAAAACGGAACTTCCCGCAGTGTACAAAATAAACTTTGTAGCTGAATACAAACGTTTTTTTCCACCCCACATGGATAAAAGTAGATAAACGGGAATTAATTCTAACTCCCACATGATGAAAAAAAGTAAAATGTCTCGAGAAGAAAATGTTCCTATTTGACCACTATACATTGCTAACATCAGGAAATAAAATAATTGGGATTCTCGAGTAACTGGCTGAGCTGCTAACGTAGCTAAAGTAGTAATGAATCCTGTCAATAAAATGGGTCCTATAGAGAGTCCATCTATTCCGAATCTCCAGTAAAAGTCAAAAAAATGGATCCATTTATAATTTTCTGTCAATTGAATTAGTGGATCATCCAATTCGAAATGATAACAGAATGCATAGGCTGTTAGAAGGAGATCAATTAAACATATACAAATAGTATACCACTTAACTACCTTATTTCCTTTATGAGGAAATAAGAAAATTAAGGAACCCCCCGCTATCGGCAAAACTACAATTATTGTTAACCAAGGAAAAAAATTCGTGATAAAAATAAGATATACTTAGACTAGAAAACCGGCGCTCAAAATACAAAAGATTTGTTTTTTGAGCGCCGGTTTTTACCAGTAAAAAAAAAAGTACTTGTGTGTGTGGTTCTTTTTGAAACGTATCAATAAGCTAGACCCATGCTTCGAGTTGTTTCATGCCATAAATAAACTCTAACACTTAAGAAATCCGTCGGACAGGCGGATTCACACCTCTTACAACCAACACAGTCCTCTGTTCTTGGGGCAGAAGCAATTTGTTTAGCTTTACATCCATCCCAAGGTATCATTTCTAAAACATCTGTGGGGCAGGCTCGGACACATTGAGTACATCCTATACATGTATCATAAATCTTTACTGAATGTGACATTGGATCGTAATCCTTGAACATCAAAAATTCACCATTTTCGATCTAGTAAAGTCGTAAACAAATTATAATTATATATAAATTATATATATTATAGTACATATATATATAGTTATATATATTCCACCAGATGAATCAATGATTTATTAGAATTTTGCTAATCAAAATCGACTTATAGGTTAATAAAAAATAACATAATAGAACCAAGATACTTTGATTTCTTATGTTTTTCCAAACATGATCATAAGTTATATATGTCAATTTGAATTGATTATTATAGTACACACATTATTCTAAAGTCTCCTTTTTTATGAGTAATACTATTTATTCAACAAATTCGATTGATTGATACGAGTTGATTTTCTATTACGATAAATGGAGGAAACAATAGCCAGTCCGATAGCTGCTTCAGCGGCTGCAACAGCTATAACAAAAATTGAAAAAATATTTCCTTTTAATTGGCGACTATCAAAAAAATCAGAAAAGGTTACGAGATTGATATTAACTGCATTAAGTATAAGTTCAAGACACATAAGGGCTCTAACCATATTTCGACTTGTGATCAACCCATAGATACCTATAGAAAATAAATAAGCACTCAAAACAAGTGCATGCTCAAATATCATTGACCAACTCCTTATCAATTTTTATTCATTTCAATATGAACGAGAATTCAACGGATTTTATTGACTAAAGAATAGAATAAGTCTACTCTAAAAAAAAGATAATATATTGACAATAAAAAACAATTTTCTACATAAATACTATTTTACGTTCCCATAGAATTCAACGAAAATAAATGTGATAAAATCTAACAAAATTTCATTTTTATTTATATTGGTAGTTCTTAAAATTTCTTATTGGCGAGCCACAACAATTGCACCTATCAAAGCAACTAAAAGAATTATTGAAATGAGTTCAAATGGAAGAAAAAAATCTGTTGATAAATGAATTCCAATTTGTTGACTAGTACTTATCAAATCTTGCTCTATAATCTGATTTGGTCTTGTAGTCCAAATAATTCCATGCCATGATGTATCTAGAATAGTAGTTATTAGTGAAACAAAAATACTTGTACAAACCATCAAAGTAATTACGTCCCCAACAGTCCAAAGATGAAAATCTTGGTAATATTCTGAACCATTCATGAACATCACAGCAAATATGATTAAAACATTTATAGCGCCCACGTAAATAAGTAGCTGTGATGCAGCTACAAAATGGGAGTTTGATAAAATATAGAATAAAGATATACAAACAAAAACCAGTCCCAAAGAAAAAGCAGAAAAAATGGGATTCGTAAATAATACTACTCCCAGACTTCCTAATATAAGACCGGATCCCAAAAAGACTAAAAGAAAATCATGTAACGGTTCAGGCAAATCCATTATATGTAAAATAAGAGATAAATAAATCGAATTTTCATGACCTTATTGATATGACCAGGAAACAAATTATCTATGAAATACTTAAATTCTCTCCACATTGAATTTAACCAAATCTTAAGATAAGAAAAGATTCTAAGATAAAAAATGTGAATTGCTATAGGTACAGTTATTATGGAGTCAATATCATTTCATTCTTTTCTTTATGTGAAAGAGTAATTTCAAACTAGAAAATTGAAATTCAAAAAATGAAAGAAGTATATGGATAATATATGATTTGATTGATATTCTATAATAAAAAATCTATAATAAATAATTTTCGTTTTCAGAAGAATTGGATTTAATTATCAATAATTTATAATTTTATTGGAATCGTTCGAATTGTATAATCATCAATTACTGACACTGGTAAACGGCCCAAAGCAATTTGATTATAATTCAATTCGTGGCGATCATAAGTTGAAAGTTCATATTCTTCAGTCATTGATAAACAATTTGTTGGACAATACTCAATACAATTACCACAAAATATACAGATTCCGAAATCAATACTGTAATTAAGCAATCGTTTCTTTCGAATATCGGTTTCTAGTTTCCAATCAACAACAGGTAGATCTATGGGACATACACGAACACATACTTCACAAGCAATGCATTTATCAAATTCAAAATGTATTCGACCACGGAAACGTTCTGATGTGATTATTTTTTCATATGGATATTGAATAGTTACAGGTAAACGATTTGCGTGAGATAAGGTAATCATGAAACCTTGACCAATGTACCTTGCAGCTCGGACTGTTTGTTGACCATAATTTATGAATCCAGTTACCATAAGGAACATATCGTGAATATCTCTGAATATTTTTTTCTTTCTCTTGTTTGATACAAGTTTTTAATTTTGAATATAGAAGATCCGTTTTTTATAGTGAAAACAGTTGAGACGAAGTTGTTAATAATAAATTACCAAGAGAAATCGGTAAAAGAAATTTCCACCCAAGATTTAATAATTGATCTATTCTTAGCCTAGGCAAAGTCCATCTTGTTGTGATAGAAACAAATAAAAATAAAAAAGTTTTAGCTAGGGTAATAAAGATACCAATTATCGTTACAAAAACCCCATATGTTTTATTTATTTCAAAAAATTCAGAAACGAATATGTACGGAATAGAGATATTTGAACCACCCAAGTACAGAACTGTTACAAATAAGGAAGAAATTAATAGGTTTAAATAGGAAGCAATGTAAAATAAACCAAATTTGATACCAGAATATTCGGTTTGATAACCTGCTACTAATTCTTCTTCCGCTTCTGGTAAATCAAAAGGTAATCTTTCACATTCTGCTAGCGAAGAAATTATAAAAACGATGAAACCCATAGGTTGACGCCACAAATTCCATCCCCAAAAACCATACTTTGATTGAGCATCAATTATATCAACTGTACTTAAACTGTTTGATAATCCTAGTCGGTGATAACATTACTGTTCCCATCTCTATTACAGAACCGTACATGAGATTTGCGTCTCATACGGCTCCTTTTTAAAGCCTTAAAAAAATCTATGGACCGAGCAATTTATTTATCGCTTGATATATTCCTAAGATATATAAGATTCAAGTTTATTGGACGGTTCTAAATTAGACCAATTGAATTCTGTCTGTCCTAATAAAAAAATTTTAATAAAGAAAAATACATTTTATTTAATAAATAATAAATAAAAAATACAAAAGGTACTTCTGAATTGATCTCACCCCTTAGCAAATCCAAAATTCAATTTGTTGAGTAATAACCAAATTCTTCCATAAAATACTCTTTTAGAATTATCAATAACTCCCTAATCGTTTTCTATTACGAAAAAGAATTACATGTTCATTTTCAAAATTATGACATGAATTCTATCTCCACAAATATGGATATAAGACAAAAAAGAAAAAGGGGATCCCTTTTTTTTCGTTCTTAACCTATTCTTTTTTTTTTATGTAAGTCTGATAAAAAGGGGACTTAAGAAAAAAATAAAAGGATTATTTCGTTTCTGATAGTCATTTATTTAATTAGTGAATAGAAGGATACTCTGGATCGGAATTAGAGGGAGTACTGCTTTATTTTTTCTACCAACTTAAAGCCCCAATTAGTATTCTTTTTTCTATTATGCATAAATGTTCTTTTGGATATTTTAAAAAATATACGTTACTAATCCTTTGTGTATCTTGGTGTTTCTAACCATCCATTCATTTTTTTGAATCCCTTTTTTATGTTAATTTATGTTAATATATAAAATATATTAACATAAATTAACATAAAAAAGTTGGTCTTTTGTACCCGCTTCAAGACAGGATGACTAATCAACCAATCTTGGGATAAACGACCACTTCTACTTAAAATTGAATTCATTTTTTCACTTAATTCTTATACATAGAAAATGAGACTCAATATTTTTACTGCAATTTTTAAATCATCATACTTTCTATTAACTATAAGTAATATAGTATTCATAAATTATATTCAATAGAAGCTGTTTTATTGCACTCATATAACTATCTGATTAAATTATTCAATCCGAATAATAATAAATAAATAATAAAAATAAATTGAATATATATATTCAATTTATTAAATTCCTTATACTATTAAAGTACTCTAACGAAAGGAGTATAGCAATTGTATCGAACGAAAAATTTCTGTCTTAACGAATCGCACGTAGAGATATCGATAACACACATAGAGCTAATGGTATTTCATAACTAATCGATTGAGCAGCTGCTCGTAGACCACCCAAAAAGGAATATTTATTATTTGACCCATATCCGGACATAAGAAGTCCAATGGGAGCAATACTCGAAATAGCTATCCATAAAAAAACACCAATATTCAGATCAGATAAAACAAAATTATACCCAAAAGGTATTACCGAATAACTTATTATAATGGATATGACTGATATGGATGGTCCTATACTGAATAAATGAATATTTCCTCTAGATGGAATAAGATTCTCTTTGAAAAGTAATTTTGTTCCGTCTGCTAGAGCTTGAAGAACTCCAAAAGGACCGGTGTATTCAGGTCCAATACGCTGTTGTATGCCGGCGGATATTTCTCGTTCTAACCATACAATTGCTAGTACACTTATTGTAATTCCCAATACAAGAATAAAAATAGGGGAAAATACCCATATAATTCCATATACCTCTTGAAAGGATTCCAATCGGAAAAAAAAATGCATATCTTGTATTTCTGTTATATCAATTATCATTTCAACGATCAACTTCTCCCATAATAATATCTATGCTACCTAGTATTGTCATAATATCGGCCAATTTCATTCTTTTAACTAATTGAGGGAGAATTTGTAAGTTGATAAAACCTGGTGGACGAATTTTCCATCTCCAAGGAAAACCATTTTGATCTCCTATTAGAAAAATTCCTAATTCTCCCTTGGGAGCCTCAATTCTTACATAAAGTTCTTGTTTTGGCAATTCAAAAGTCGGAGACGGTTTTTTACTAATAAATCGATACTCAAAATCATTCCATTCTGGCTCTTTTTCTCTATCAAAGGAACGGATTTCTAAATTTTCATATGGCCCACCAGGAATTCCTTCCAAAGCCTGTTGAATAATTTTTATGGATTCCATCATTTCACCAATTCGAACTAAATAACGAGCTAACGAATCTCCTTCTTTTTGCCATTGAACTTCCCAATCAAATTCTTCGTAACATTCATAATTATCAATTTTACGTAAATCCCATTGGATTCCGGAAGCCCGAAGCATCGGTCCCGATAAACCCCAATTTATTACTTCCTTTCCATCAACAACCCCTACCCCTTCAACCCGTTCTAAAAAAATAGGATTTCGGGTAATAAGTTTTTGATATTCAGCAATCCTTGTTAAAAAATAATCGCAGAAATCAAAACATTTATCTATCCAACCATAAGGTAGATCAGTCGCTACCCCCCCAATACGAAAAAAATTATGCATCATTCTCATACCCGTTGCAGCTTCAAATAGATCATAAATTAATTCTCTTTCTCGGAAAATATAAAAGAAGGGGGTTTGTGCACCAATATCTGCCATAAAAGGTCCTAGCCATAGTAGGTGAGAAGCTATACGACTCAACTCCAACATAATTATTCGAATATAGCTGGCTCTTTTAGGTACTTGAATATTTCCCAATTGTTCTGGTCCGTTTACAGTTATTGCTTCTGTGAACATAGTAGCTAAATAATCCCAACGTGTTACATAAGGCAGATATTGTATAATTGTTCGATTTTCCGCTATTTTTTCCATTCCTCTGTGTAAATAACCCAATATTGGTTCACAATCAATAACATCCTCACCATCTAGAGTAACAATAAGTCGAAGAACACCATGCATTGATGGGTGGTGAGGGCCCATATTAACTATCATGAAGTCCTTTCTTGTAGTTAAGATATTCATCGGTTTTTCCTCGATTCATTCTTATATGAATCGCTTAAAAAAAAGTTCATCAAAATTCAAGATCTAATAAATTGAATAATTGAGAATTACTCTTCAATTTAACGAATTTTTGACTCCCGAATATCAAACTGATTTATTAAATTTTTATAACGTATTCTATCTTTCTTTGACAAATAAGACAGTAATCGTTGCCGTTTTCCCAGAATTTTACGTAAACCTCTTTGAGATAAATAGTCTTTTCGGTGCAATTCAAAATGTGAAGTAAGTCTTCGTATTCTATTGGTAAAATTGAATACTTGAAATTCAACCGATCCCGGGTTTTCGTCTTTTTTTTCTTGTGAAATAACAGGTATAAATGCATTTTTTACCATAAAAAATTGAAAGTTTTTCCCTTCTCCTTGCTTTTTATAGATATTTTTATTGATCAGTAATAATAATTACACTAATTTTGAATTTTGTATATAAATCTGAATTTCCTTAATAATTTTTTTTACAATCAAATTCATTCTTATTAATTTAATCAATCCAATTTAAATCGAATTTAAATAGATATAAAAAAGACTATTTTTATGGATTCACCACAAAAAAATCAACGAAATCCTCTTTTTTTTTTGATCTAATGGATACTTCATTTAATTTATATCAATGCCACAAAGCATGTCTGTATTTATGTTATGGATATACCATATATATGAAGACAAATTTCGATTAACTAATTTTCAATCGAGGATACATATGTATTCTTACTATACTGAAACGGCTTCCATTATGCGTATAAAACCAATAGCGATTTATACAAGCCAAATCTTCTAATCGATAATTTGGCCAAAGAAAAATTTTGAAATTCATTAGTTTTTTTTTATCTTTCTCAAGTTTTTTTTTCTCTTTCTCAAGATATATATAGTTTTTAGTCAAAACTTGAAAACAATTATGGACTTGATTTTCATTAAAAAATATTGTGTTTCTATGTATACTATTTATATTACTTGGATTTAAACAAATTAAAATTCTCAATTCTCTACGACGTCTAGCAGATAAAATAGTTTCAGGAACAAGTAAATCAAAATTCTTTTTTTCTGTTACCTTTTGATCTCTTGTTCTTGTAATGTATTTATCCACATTTTTCTTATTAACATTACTTTTTTCTGAGTCTTTTTGATAAGTTTTGCATTTCTTCTTATGAATTAATGAAAGACTCACGGTTTGATACATAAGAAATTGTTTATTGTTTTTTTTAGACAAACGAACAGGTTCTATAACAAATATTTCTTTTTTCATAAATTTTTTATTTTTTTTTAAGCCTTGAAGAATGAAATTCTTCTGATTTTGAATCATCATAATATCTAGACCTAGCTCTCCTCTTTGAATAGAGGCTATAGTAATTTCTCTTAACTTTTTCAATCTAATCAGGAGACAATAGACTTTGACATTTTTAAATATTCTTTGACCTAAGAAATTCTTCCAATTCAAATGTAAAATCAAAAAATTTCTTAGTAAGAAATTTAGTTCGATCTCCATCTTGTTCTTGTCTTTCTTTTTCTTTATACTTTTAATATTTTTTTCATTGCCCGATCCTACAAAATCTTTTTCTTGGTTTGAAAGAGGTATTTCAAGATTTATTTGATCGGCATATAATGCTTTTGCTCGATTTCGCGTTTCTAACTCCAATTCAACAGATTTCTTTTTTTTTGATGGTCCATAGATATCGATTATTTTTTTCTTTCTAGTAATGTTATCTTTATTTTCACTAATATTTGGATTTACATTAAAATGTAAAAAAAGTAATTTGATTGGTATGATCCATGGGTTATCCCTATATGCATTATAAAATATCACAAATTTTGAAAAGAACCAAAATTCCGGATTCGATATGGAACGATTTAGTATTTCTATATTGATTCCCGGCCAATTGAAATGTTTTCTATCCAGGTTTTTTTCCATATCTATAACAGTGTCTTCCGCTATATAATTCGTGATAAAACTATTACCTATTATATCAAATAATTCTTTTTTATGCGCGTTGTAATTAGAATAAATTGCTTTATTTTTATTTGCTTGAAATAGGGATTTATATCCATAAATATATGAGTCTTTCTTATTCGCATAATTGATAAAATTATAGGATAAAAGATCATATCTATATTGTTTTCTAATTTTTTTTTTTTTTAATGCACCTACTTGTTGTTCTTTGTAAAGAATTAATCGTTTTTTTTTTTTTTCATGTGAATTATATTCGGTTAAATCTTTATTTTGAGTTACGCGACATTCCGTGATCTTTTTTTTCCATTTTTGAGGGACTAACCTGGACCATCTGTTTTGGGATAAGTCATATTGATAATGATCTTTTAACCAATTTGTCCATTGATTTATTACAGAATTGGGAAAGTTCTTATGTTTTAATTTCGAATCAAATATTCCCTGTACTCCAAAAAAAGAATCCTTTATTTCATTTTTAAGAAAAAAAAAATTTTCATGATATTCAAAAACAGATCTTAACTTATATATGTTAATAATTCGGGTTTGTAATAATTTTAAAAATACATAGGCTTGTGACAAAAAGGAGACATCACAAGAATTCTGTGAATTTATATTCTGAGTATTCAAATATTTGTGGATAATTGAAATAAAGCGAATTATATTTTGATTTGTTTTATCAGTTCTTTCTCCATTTGCTTCATTAGTGTAAATGATTTTTTTCAATTTTTTTTTTGTTGATTCAAGAAAAAGTTGTGTATTGCTTCTAGGAATACAAATGATATATAGAAAGATATCTATGTATGTCCTTGTCATGAAAAATTTATAAAAAGAATGTGATTTACGAGTAAATCGAACATTTCTTCTTCTTTGTAATATTTGCAAATTTTTGTTTTTTAATTCGATCCTTTTAATACCATAAGTAGTTTTGTTCGAATTCATATTTGTCTCTGAAATTACAAGTCCTCTTTTTTTTTTTTCTTTTTTCATTTTTTCAATTTTTTTTAAAACTGCTTTTCTTTTAGCATTCAGATCCTTTATTTTTTTTTGTTTCACTGAATAATTTGCCGAATTTATAGATTGAATTGGAATGGTTGCTTCGGAAATCATTGGACTGTTGTTAACGATTGTTGAATCTTTTTTGCTTTCGCTCAATTCATCTATTTTTTTGAATTTCAATTTAATAAATAGAAATTTTGAAAATTGTTTTATTTTTTTCGTTAGAAAAAAAATCCTTTTGAGAATACTTTTGATGATCCATTTTGCTTTTTCTTTTAAGATATTTAGAAACAATTTCAGTTTTTCATTTAAAGCTTTTAGAACTAGAAAAATGAAAAACTGAAATTGTTTCGTTTTTTTTTTTAGTTCTTTAAAAATAGGATTAAAAAATGAAAATCTATTTTTTGTAGAAGCAGAAAAGGGGAATTCGACTTCCGTTCCCCAAATTGTTAAAAAACAAAAGTTCTTTTTTTTTATCCCCCTTTTTTTCATTTGATCTTTTTTCCTTTCATTGGATTGTAGCTTAGATTTGTGCCAGGGTTTTAGACGAAAAGGAAATAATATCTTTATCTGAATACCATCTGTTAGCCATTTTTGGGGAAATTCTCTTTCGGATAATTGAACGCCATTATACGTACATTTAATATATATTTCTCTTTTCCAATCCCTAAAATCTTCTGACCATTCGGGAAATTGAAAAAATAGTATACGAAGAATATTTTTAATTATTATCAATGAAGGTAATATAATATATTTTCTAAGAATCGATTGGGTTATTAATAAAACACCCCTTATTACTTGAGCAAATATAATGTTATCCCAGGCTTCTGCTATTTCTATACGTTTTTTTTCCTCAGTTTCTTTTTTTTTTTCGTCTTCTTTTTTCGACCTTTCTTTTGCTTTTTCTTCTGTATAATAAGAAATTGGAAATTCTGTCTTTTTTCGCATCCAACTTTTTAACAAAAAAAAGATTTTCATTGAATTGATACTATCAAACGAAAAGAATACAGGTTTCTCAATTTTATCCAAAAAAAGAGGGGAATGCACACTTTTTTGAAAAAATTTCCAAGTAATTGTTTTACGCCTTTGAGCACGTATAGATCCTTTTATTAGGTCTCGCCGAAAATCCGATTGTTGTGAATAACGTATTAAAGCCAATTCGTTTTTTTTTTGTTTAGTATTATTCGTATTTTCAGTATTCCTATACGTATTGGTTTTCTTAAAAAATTTAGATTTATTTAAAATGACTACACGTTTGGCTTTTCTAGAAAGAATTTGATAACTCTCTCCTTCAATTTTTCCGCTCAGTTGTTCCAATTCGCCAATAAATTTGTATGACCATCGAGGAACTTTTTTACGGATTTCGTTTATTCTAATAAATTCTGTTCTATTTCGATTTACTATTGTTTTATCCTTCAAATCAGTTCTAATTGCATCGAATAATATTTGGATTATTCTTTTTTTATCTTCTTCATCTTCAGAATCCATTTGTACTTGTTCATGTTCTGGAAATAAATAGAGTGCTTCAAAACTCAAGCTTGATACTGATTTTTGTAAAAATTTATGGATTGGATTCAAAAAAAAAAATGTAGTTACTAATGCTTTTCTATCAAATGTATTTTTTTTCTCCTCCAATTCTTGATAATTACTATTATTATTTTGATAAATATTATTATTAATAGAAAGAAGGATACCATGAATTTTATTTATCAAAATGTTCTTTTTTTTGTAAGTTTTTTCATCTTGGATTCGTCGACTAAAGGATCTGTTTATGTTTAAGAAAGGATCATAAATTTTAGTTAAGTATTTTGTCTTAGTTTCATCATTACACAGTCGAATTTTGTTTTCAAATATATCCAGAGAAAACAATTCCTTATCTATAATTTTTGCCCTATTTAGAAATTCATTGCTCAGTTTCTTTCTTTTTTCTTCATTAGTATACCTCCAATAATTAGATAATTCATCATAGGAAATTTTATCTCTTCCCAAGAGATAAATTTTTTTTTCCACCATTTTGTGAAAAGTTGATAAATTGGATGGATACGTAAAAGATATTCTTTCTTTTCCATCACTTTGGCATGTATGAAAAAAAAATTCTGAAATTTCATTTTTTACGACATTTTGAAATCGATTGTTTTTTATATATCGAAATGGACGAGTCCATC